AATACTTAGAGGACTCTTCTGACAAAATAAAAAATATGTAATTGTCAGCAAAGTTGTTTTTTTTCTTCAGTTCAAATCCAAAAAACGCTTCTTACTTATACATAAGCCACAGGTCGTCGATTCAGCATTGGATAAAAGAGGGAAAATGCTCTTTTTTAGAAGAAGCGGTTCAAATTATTTTATCAAGATGAGTGCTCTATATCGATAAAATATTCACCATCTCTATATTAACATAGTGGTAGAAAGAGTACCGCGCTGTGTCTCGACTTCAAACGGTTTGCTTTAACCATCTTAACAGGCCCACATTATTGGTTGCTAGAGAATCTAAGGTGGATTTGCCAATTAATCACGAAATGCTGTGGTTCTTACATATAATTTCTTAAGAAGTAATTCGCGGGGTCATGCACCTTTCTTTCCTAGTTCTAACGGAAAAGGGTACAGCGGATTGGATCCAGCCTATTCTTGAAATAAACAACTCACACACACTCCCTTTCCAAAAAAGATCAATACACCAATCACTACACTTAGATTTATTGGATTTGTTGCTAAAATGTCGGTATTAAATCCGAAACTCCCGGCAGATGGCCAGTGGCCCAAAGAAACGAAAGAATCGGTTACATTTTTCATATAATCTCCTCTTATAGATAGACTAAAAAATCGATGAGAGCTCTTTTTCTATCACTTTGCCCCCTTTTTATTTATTCTTTTTTTTTGAAATCGAGTCAAAAAATATTCGAGTTAAAGTATGAATTACCCCCTCGTTGGTGCAACACCTCTCAAAAAGAGTTTCCTTTGGACTACGAACGGGAAGGATGAAAGCGAGTCGGTATACTAATTCCTCATCTGCAAATCAGCCCTTCCCGTAGGTTATTTTTTCAACGAATAAGAAATTGTAGGAGTGAAATCTTGATCTAATTTGAAAAAGCAAACGAGAAGTCCAAGGCAATAAAATAGGAAAATATGTATTTTTCCTATTTCTAAGATTAAACAAAAGGATTCGCAAATAAAAGTGCTAGTGCTACAACCAACCCATAAATCGTTAAAGCTTCCATAAAAGCTAAACTAAGCAATAGAGTACCTCGTATTTTTCCCTCTGCCTCAGGCTGTCTCGCGATACCCTCTACGGCTTGACCCGCAGCAGTCCCTTGACCAACTCCAGGTCCAATAGAAGCAAGCCCTACAGCCAACCCAGCAGCAATAACGGAAGCAGCAGAAATCAGTGGATTCATGATAAGTTCCTCGTACCAACAAAAAGAAATGGTTAATGATACAATCAACCAATGAATTAGGACTTAATTATTCCATCGATAGGATTCATCCAGTCGAATTAACTAAGAACTTCGAATTTAAGTAAGAATATTATTGAATCATCAGAACTACTTCGATATCTCTTTTTTCGTTTCTATCCACAGAGTTTTTGTGAATCCATAGAACTTTAGTTCTTCCATTTCTTAGTTCCGAACTGTTATTTCAACTCTTCCATCTTTTCTTGATTTCATCTCCTTTTTCAACTAATTGACAGCCACAAGGTATGAAAGGACTTCTATTAGAACCCACACACAGCCGCGGACAAATGAAATATATCTTTAGTTCATATATAACGAGTCAATATCTAATATCACATATACATGTCTTTCTTCCATAACGTAAACCATTAGATTCAATCGGATTCGAGAATCAATCCATTTTTTTAGGAATCCCGTTTTGTTTATCATTATTCCAGCGGAATACGATCTAAATGGCAAATTAAATTGATTAGTCCGAATTATTGCATAGAAATATTATTATTTTATTGATCTAAGTTCATGCAATTTATTATTTCTAAATATTTTCTTTTGGTCAATTGTTGAATAAAATCAACCGTAAAGTAGAAGCGCTTCTCCCGTATTTTTATTTAATCACACGTCGTAAAATATATCTTATTCAAATTATGATTTTGAATAAGAAGATTGGCTGACCAATATATATAATAGAAAGTAAATATTCGTCGGGGAAAAGTAGGATATTAAGTGGACTAAAAAAAAAAGGAAAGAGATCTTTTTCCTTTTTTTTTTACAACTCGCTAATATCGTAATTTTTTATTTTTTTTCCTATTACTTTCTATCGTATATAGAGTCTTGTATATTTCTATTCCTTAAATAAATCATCTTGGGTCGCACATACATTGCTTTGTGCTAAGCGAAAAAAAGACTATTTCAATGATGGCCTTCCATGGATTCACCTATATAAGCCGCGGCTAAAGTTGCAAAAATAAGAGCTTGAATACCACTTGTAAATAATCCAAGAAACATGACGGGGATAGGAACCACTGAAGGTACTAAAGAAACAAGAACAACAACTACTAATTCATCCGCTAAGATATTCCCGAAAAGTCGAAAACTAAGTGATAATGGCTTTGTGAAATCTTCTAAGATATTAATGGGTAAAAGGATTGGGGTTGGTTGAATATATTTCCCAAAATAACTTAATCCCTTTTTGGTAAGACCCGCATAGAAATATG